CAGTTGCAGTCAAGATCTACAATGATATGATAGATTGATCATATCATTGTAGCAACTGAATTTTTTTTTACAAAAAAAAAGAATAAAGAAATATAATTATAAGTTATGAAAGGTAATTGAAAAGTATGCGGATAAATGGAAGGATGAAAGAAAGAGAGAAAAAATTGAATATTAATGATATATAATTCCAATTTGGAAAGTCTATGAGGTCACTGTAAGAAAAGCAATGTAATAAAGCATCAATACAGATTCATTCATAATAATTAGATAAATCTGTTCCGAAAAAAAAAAATGAAGAGCCTTGAGCCAATAAAAACTGAGAAAATTGACTCAAAAACAAATTAAAAAATGAAATTCCAAATTTCATATAAGAGCTCCATTGTAGAATTCGGGCCTAATGATTAATCAAGAAGCGATGGGAACGACGGAACCCATGAATATAGAGGATTCTATTGAAAAACAAATCTTAGTAATTCATTGGACAGGATGGCGGAATAAACCAGAAACTTGATTATCTATTCTGATTTTTATTCTGAGACCTCGTGGGATAAACATCAAACTTAAATAGATATTGAACGAGTAAATATTCGCCGGCGAAAAATTTGTTTTTTTTTTTTCAAATAAAAAAAAGTAATAAAATAAAAAAAAATGAAAAAGATAAAAGAAAATAAGGATTTGTTAGAATATTCTAACTCTAACAAAAACGACATTCGAGATACTGCTATTACGTTATTTTTAAATAAATAGAATTCATCTTGGATTCCATTTCGAAAAAGACATACAAAAATTTCGAAGAGATCAGATGCAATTTCAAAAAATAGCATGATTAATAGAATTAATCATTAACTACATCTATATCTTAATACAAGCTTTTTTAGTCCTTTTATTCGCGAGGAGCTGGATGAGAAGAAACTCTCACGTTCAGTTCTGTAGTAGAGATGGAATTTCTAATTTAGAAAAACCCCATCAACTATAACCCAAAAAGAACCAGATTTCGTAAACAACATCGAGGACGACTAAAAGGAATATCTTCTCGTGGGAATCGTATTTGTTTTGGCAGATATGCTCTTCAAACACTTGAACCCGCCTGGATCACATCTAGACAAATAGAAGCAGGGCGACGAGCAATGACACGAAATGTACGACGTGGTGGAAAAATTTGGGTACGTATATTTCCAGACAAACCAGTTACAGTAAGACCTGCGGAAACGCGTATGGGTTCTGGGAAAGGATCCCCGGAGTATTGGGTAGCTGTGGTTAAACCAGGTAAAATCCTTTATGAAATGGGTGGTGTACCCGAAAATATAGCCAGAAAAGCTATTTCAATAGCGGCATCAAAAATGCCTATAAAAACCCAATTCATTATTTCTGAATAGGAATATAGAATGAAAAAGCTAAATAACATTTAAGGATAAAAAGATTATAAGTTTTCTTTTTTTGACAAACAATATTTTTTTTACTTCGTCCTTTGCATTAAAAGAAGAGATAAAAAAAAAAATGATATGATTCAACCACAAACCTATTTGAATGTAGCAGACAACAGCGGGGCTCGAGAATTGATGTGTATTCGAATAATAGGAGCTAGTAATCGCCGATATGCTCATATTGGTGACGTTATTGTTGCTGTAATCAAGGAAGCAATACCAAATACTCCTCTAGAAAGATCAGAAGTTATTAGAGCTGTAATTGTACGTACTTGTAAAGAACTCAAACGTAACAATGGGACGATAATACGATATGATGACAATGCCGCCGTTGTCATTGATCAAGAAGGAAATCCAAAAGGAACTCGCGTTTTTGGGGCGATCCCACGGGAATTGAGACAATTAAACTTTACTAAAATAGTTTCATTAGCTCCTGAGGTATTATAAGATCTAAATATCGATAGTTAGTATAGGATTAAAAAAAATGGTATTGAAATAAAATTAATTAATAGATTGTGTATCACGCATATACCCTTAATAATAAAATATTAAGAATTTAATTCATATATTAATATATAATTCGTCTATATCTATATATAAATAAAAGAAAAAGAACATGTTGATTATATCAAAATTATAGAACAATAAGGAATTTTAACTTATCATGGGGAAAGACACTATTGCTGATATAATAACCTCTATACGAAATGCTGACATGAATAGAAAAGGAACGGTTCGGATAGGATCGACTAACATCACCGAAAGCATTGTTAAAATCCTTTTACGAGAGGGTTTTATCGAAAACGTAAGGAAACATCGCGAAAACAACCAATATTTTTTGATTTTAACCCTAAGACACAGACGAAATAAGAAAGAATCCTATAAAACGATTTTAAATTTAAAGAGAATAAGTCGACCGGGTCTACGAATCTATTCTAACTCTCAACGAATTCCACGAATTTTAGGCGGAATAGGAATTGTAATCCTTTCGACTTCTCAAGGTATAATGACAGACCGAGAAGCTCGACTAAAAAGAATCGGCGGAGAAATTTTGTGTTATATATGGTAATCCTTCT